GTGATTTAAACTTAGAATTTTCAGCATTTAGCCAAGTTTTAGGATTTTTGGTCGGGGGCTTTGAGCTAGTTAGGATTCACAATTCAGGTAATAAAATTATATATGTTATATATATAATACGCGGTGGGTATAGTCAACCCTCATTATAACTTGTTGACTTAGTACGCCTTTCGGGCCTTCCTTGCTTTTGGGGTTTGACAAGGATAACAGGGTTCGGCGGGCGTAGGGGGTAAGGGGGTTTGTCGCGCAAAAGCCAAAGGGGGTATTACCGTAGTAGCGGGTCAAGCGATGTACACCTTATGCACTTGAGTTAAAGTTATGTAACTCTTAAGTAATGTCCTGGGCGATTAACTTACATTACTTTGAGATCAGAGAAGTATGGACTACCTTGAGTTTTTGGGGATTTGCACTCTGAAATGCCAGTTGAAAGGAAACCAGAAAAAGAGAACGTTATGCATTTAAGAGAATGCTCAGCTAGGTGGGTAATGAAATGTATGTACCACACCATTAATCAGATGCCAGTATAGTTATCTTAAAGTGGAATTCTACAGCTTATGTCCCTGAAATAGGAACCAGATGCCAGTAATAGTTCACTATATGTTACCCTCACGATTATTGTCCTTGACCTATCATTAATGATATATTCCTGTATAAACAGGTTGGTGGTTTCTTACTACATCACCTTTATTAGATGGAATTTTAGCTGGTCGCACAAGGAAAAATCTCGAATGAATGACATGGGAGTAATCCACTGCCCTGGTTTAAAGAAGTATAATTTTGATTCTTAAACGTATGCTTTATGTACACCTTAAAATATAGTACCCGCTTTATGGTTGACATATTTAGTTAGGTGATTATACATTAATGTACTAGTACATTAATGTAATATCATGCATATTATGTACTACACCATAAAGGCAGCCCACTGCTGCAGAAAATAGTTTAATTTTAGAATTCTGGCTTTGGGAGCCAGGGGTGGGAGTTAAAATCTCTCTTTTCTGGGCTCTAGGGAGGAGTTTAACCTCCGATCTTCGGATTACAAGACCGACGCTTTTAGGCTAAGCTACTAAGGCAAGCTCATTCTAGTGCTTTATTCTCTAGTCATCCTGCTAGCGGAATAAAAACAAGGAATAGGGCAAAATATAGGGCGGATGCAATTTGTCCAATGATAATGAATGGGTGCTCTACTGGCATTCCTCCAATTCATGTTAGAATGATTATATCGGCAACAAGGGTCCAGAAGAGAAATTGGGTAATGGGGCGGAATGTAAGGCCTCGTTGTTTAGATGTGTGAAGGATTGGTACAACTATTAGCACTAGGATAGAAAATAGTAATGCGAGAACACCTCCTAGTTTGTTGGGGATGGATCGGAGGATGGCGTAGGCAAATAGGAAGTATCACTCCGGCTTGATGTGGGGAGGGGTGACTAGGGGGTTTGCAGGGGTGAAATTTTCGGGGTCGCCTAACAGGTTTGGTGAGAATAGTGCTAGGGATGTAAGGGCTAGCAGCATTGCCGCAAAGCCTAGTAGGTCTTTGTATGAGAAGTATGGGTGGAAGGAAATTTTGTCCGCGTCTGAGTTGATCCCTGCTGGGTTGTTTGATCCTGTTTCGTGTAGAAAGAGCAGGTGGATAAGGGTTGCTGCGGCAACTACAAATGGTAGGAGAAAGTGGAAGGCAAAGAATCGTGTTAGTGTTGCATTGTCTACCGAGAATCCGCCTCAGATTCATTGTACAAGTTCATTCCCGACGTAGGGCACTGCTGATAGGAGGTTAGTAATTACTGTTGCACCTCAGAAGGACATCTGTCCTCATGGGAGTACGTAACCAACAAAGGCTGTTATTATTACCAATAGGAGGAGGACAACCCCAATGTTTCAGGTTTCTTTGTAGAGGTAGGATCCGTAGTATAATCCTCGAGCAATGTGCATGTAAATACAGATAAAGAAGAACGATGCTCCGTTGGCATGAACATTACGGATAAGTCATCCGTAACTCACGTCTCGGCAGATGTGGGCAACAGAGGAGAAGGCGGTTGAGATGTCGGAGGTGTAGTGTATTGCTAGGAATAGTCCTGTTAGGATTTGGGTGATTAGGCAAAGTCCTAGTAGGGATCCAAAATTCCATCATACTGAAATGTTGGAGGGGGTTGGTAGGTCAACTAGTGCGTCGTTTGCAATTTTTATCAGAGGGTGCGTTTTTCGTAGGCTTGCCATTATGGTTCTTATAGTTGAATAACAACGGTGGTTCTTCAAGTCACTGGTCTCGGTTAAAATCCGAGTAGGAATTATGACTTATCTTGTATCTTTACTGTTAATAGCTTTGGTTGTTGGTTTAGTTGCTGTGGCTTCTAACCCTGCGCCTTATTTTGCTGCTTTGGGTTTGGTGGTTGCAGCAGGGGTCGGGTGTGGGGTTCTTGCCGGGCATGGGGGGTCTTTTTTGTCTCTTGTCCTTTTCTTAATTTATCTTGGTGGGATGTTGGTAGTGTTTGCTTACTCAGCGGCTTTAGCCGCCGAGCCTTTCCCAGAAGCTTGGGGGGATCGTTCTGTGTTTGGTTATGTTTTGATTTATCTTTTGGGCGTTGGTCTGGCAGGAGGGTTGCTTTGGGAGGGTTGGTACGAAGGTTCTTGGCTAGTGATTGATACCATGAAAGAGTTTTCCGTGTTGCGAGGGGATACTAGTGGTGTGGCTGTAATGTATTCCTTGGGGGGTGGAATGTTAGTTATTTGTGCGTGGGTATTACTTTTGACCTTATTTGTTGTGCTTGAGCTCACTCGTGGGTTGAGCCGGGGTGCCCTTCGTGCAGTTTAGACAGAGATTAGAAGGATTGCAATTGTTGTGGTTAGGAGAAAAATTGTGAGATATGTCTTGATTATTCCTCGCTGGGTGTCGCTAATGTTTTTAGCCATTTTTACTTGGGCGGACGCAAGACCTTTGGGCCCTGCGGCTTCGAATCATGTTTGATCCACAAGTTGGGTGGCGATGGTTTGTCCTAGGATCAGATTGAGTTTTGGTGCTAGTCGGTGAACCGTCGAAGGGAAGTATCCTAATATGCTTGAAAAATGGTGGAGGGGAATTGTGGGTGTGGTTTTAAATTGTTTGTTTGTTAGAGCAGTCAATTCCAAGGCTAATAATAGGCCAGCGATTGTAACTGCAAGGGCGGCTAATTTTAGGGGCATGGGTATGGTCATGATTGGGGTTTTTGAGGGTAGGAAGTTTGATGTAATGATGAATCCTGCAATGATGCTTCCCCAGGCAAGTCGTTTGATAGGGTTGATTACTAGTGGGTTGTTTTCGTTGATTGGGGATGCGGGCAGGAATCGGGGGGATCCCATGGTGACGAAGAATACTACCCGGAAGCTATATACTGCGGTGAAGGATGTAGCGATTAGCGTAAGGATTAGGGCTCAGGCGTTTAGGTGTGAGGTGTTTAAGGCTTCAATGATGGCATCTTTTGAGAAGAAGCCTGCTAGAAAGGGGGTTCCTGTAAGTGCTAGGCTGCCGATGGTGAGGCAGGATGAGGTGAAGGGTATTAGGTTATGAAGGCCTCCTATTTTTCGGATGTCCTGTTCGTCATTCAGGCTGTGGATAATTGAGCCCGAGCATAGGAATAGTATGGCTTTGAAGAAGGCATGCGTACAGATGTGAAGGAAGGCTAACTGTGGCTGGTTAAGTCCAATTGTAACCATCATAAGTCCCAGTTGACTGGATGTGGAGAAGGCTACGATTTTTTTGATGTCGTTCTGGGTCAAAGCGCAGGCAGCTGTAAATAGTGTGGTTAGTGCTCCTAGGCATAGACAGGTTGTCAGTGCTAGCTCATTATTTTCTATTAATGGGTGAAGTCGGATTAACAGGAAAATGCCAGCAACAACTATGGTGCTGGAATGAAGTAGGGCAGAGACTGGCGTAGGGCCCTCCATGGCGGAGGGAAGTCAAGGGTGGAGGCCAAATTGGGCTGATTTCCCGGTGGCTGCAAGGATGAGCCCGATTAGGGGGAGTGTCATGTTGAAGTCCTTTGAGAGGAAAAATATTTGTTGAATTTCTCATGAGTTTAGGTTTATTGCTAGCCAAGCCATACTTATAATTAGCCCAATATCCCCTACGCGGTTGTACAGTACAGCTTGTAGGGCTGCTGTATTAGCATCTGCCCGTCCATATCATCATCCGATTAGCAGGAAGGATATAATCCCGACTCCCTCTCAGCCGATAAAAAGTTGGAATATATTGTTGGCTGTGACTAAGGTAATTATGGCGACTAAAAACAAGAGTAGGTATTTGAAGAATCGGTTCATGTAGGGGTCAGAGTGTATGTACCATAGAGCAAATTCTAGAATAGATCAGGTGACGTACAGTGCAATGGGGGTGAAGATGAGTGAGTAATGGTCAAATTTAAAGCTAATGTTGATATCAAATGTGGCAGTATTTATTCAATGTCAGCTTGTTACGATGCTTTCGGCTCCTTGGTCTAAGAAAATTATTAGTGGTAGTAAGCTAACAAGAAATGCAGTGCTAACGGCGGTTTTGACGTGCGTGGCTGCTCATTTTGGACTTTGGTTATTTGGATTAAGAGTGGTCAACAGGGGATAAATGAGGATTGTAATGACTAGAATAAGAGATGAGGATAAAATTATAGTTGTTGGGTGCATAGCTTCTACTTGGATTTGCACCAAGAGTTTTTGGTTCCTAAGACCAACGGATGAGCTGTTATCCTTTAAAAGCCCGAGAAAGCCACGGAGTTTAACCGTGGGGTTTAAGGATTAGCAGTACTTATTGCCTCGGGCCTTCCTCGGTGAGTAAAGGGATTCTAACCCTCATCTTTAGAACCACAATCTAATATTTTTGGCTAAACTATACTTACTAGTGACATCAGCCTCACATAAGCTCTGGCTTTGTAATCAGGAGAATAACCGGAATAAGATGTATAACCATAAGTAGGTGTTCTCGGGTGTGGAATGGGGATAGTCCTATGATATGGCTTGGTGCTGGGCCTCGTTGTGATATTAGGAAGAGATATAGTGAATAGCCTGCTGTAATCAGAGTTCCTGTTCCCGTTAGGGCAATGGTTCATGGGGATCAGTTGAACATGGTTGAAATAATTATTAGTTCTCCTATCAAGTTGGGGAGTGGTGGGAGTGCCAGGTTAGCCAGGTTAGCCACAAATCATCAGACAGCTGTTAATGGGAAGATCATTTGGAGGCCTCGAGCAAGGATTATTGTTCGGCTGTGAGTTCGTTCGTAAGCTGTGTTGGCTAAGCAGAACAGTGCAGAGGATACTAGTCCGTGGGCGATTATCAGAATGACTGCCCCTGTAAATCCTCATGGGGTTTGGACCAGAATTCCTCCTGCCACCAGACCTATGTGGCTAACAGATGAATAAGCGATTAGAGATTTCAAATCTGTCTGCCGTAAGCAGATGGATCCTGTCATAATGATGCCTCAAAGGGCTAGGATGATGAATGGGTAGGCGAGCTCTTTGGATAGCGGGTCTAGTATGACTATTATTCGCATTATTCCGTATCCTCCCAGTTTTAGTAGTACTGCGGCCAGGACCATAGAGCCCGCTACGGGGGCCTCTACATGTGCTTTTGGTAATCAAAGGTGGACGCCATACAATGGTATTTTTACAAGGAAGGCGATTAGGCATCCGGCCCATCAGATTTTGTGGCCTCAGGATTCGAGTGCAAGGGGTTGTGAGTATTGTAAGATTAGCATTGATAGGGTCCCTGTTGATTGTTGTAGGAGGAGGAGGGCCACTAGGAGCGGCAAGGACCCTGCCAGGGTGTAGAATAGGAAGTAGGTGCCTGCATTAAGGCGTTCTGTTTGATTTCCCCATCGCGTAATAATAATCAAGGTTGGGATTAGTGTGGCTTCGAACATAATGTAAAATATAATCATTTCTGTTGCGCCGAATGCCATGATTAAGAAGGTTTGTAGTGAAGCGAGAAGGGTGATGTATAGGCGTTGTCGGCTGATGGGTTCTGGGTTGATGTGGTTTTGGCTGGCTAAAATTATTAGGGGCAGAAGTCAGCACGTTAGTACTAATAGGGGGGTGGATAGTGGGTCCGTGGCTAGGTATATACCAGAGGTTGCCCATCCGGTTTCGGATGTTCATTTTAGTCAGGTCAGGCTAATAAGGGCAATTAGTAGGCTGTGTGTGGTTGTTGTTGTTCATAGCCACTTGGGCGATGAGAGTCAGATTGTTGGGAATAGTATAATTGTAGGGATAAGTACTTTTAGCATTGTAGGAGGTTAAGGTTTTGGAGGCGGTCGGTGCCGTGGGTTCGGGCTGTGGCAACTAGGAGCGCGAGCCCTGCGCTGGCTTCACAGGCGGAAAATGCTAGTAGAAGTATTGGTGCGGCAGAAAATCCGGTTGATTCGAGCTGTAGGGCCCATAAGGCCAATGCAATGAATAACGACAGCATTATACCTTCTAGGCATAATAAGGCAGATAGTAGATGGGTGCGATGAAATGCTAGTCCCATCAACCCTAATATGAATGCTGAGCTAAAGCTAAAGTGTACTGGTGTCATAAGGGGGTCGTGGAGTTAAACCACGATTTTCTGAGCCGAAATCAGAGGTCTTATATTGGACTAACTCCCTATTCTGCCCATTCTAGGCCTCCTTGGGCTCATTCATAAATCAATCCTAGTGTGAGTAAAATTAAGACAGTTGTTGCTCAAAAGAAGGTCCCGGTGGGGTTGTGGAGCTGGTCTCCTCAGGGCAGGGGGAGGAGGAGTGCAATTTCTAGGTCAAATAGAAGAAAGAGGATTGCCACTAGGAAGAATCGGAGGGAAAAAGGTAGTCGAGCTGATCCTAGGGGGTCAAAACCGCACTCGTAGGGTGAAAGTTTTTCTGCGTCTGGGCTCATTTGTGGTAACCAAAAGGAGACAATTGCTAGGATTGAAGATAGGGCTATGGTGATAAATAGAATGGTGATAATTAAATTCATTATCTTTCCTTGGGGTTTAACCAAGACTAAATGATTGGAAGTCACTTGTACTAACTTTAATACTAGAAAGATTATGAGCCTCATCAGTAAATTGATACGTAGAGGAATAGTCATACTACGTCGACGAAGTGTCAGTATCATGCGGCAGCTTCAAAGCCGAAGTGGTGTTCGGATGTAAAGTGGTATTGGATTTGACGTAAGAGGCACACAGCCAGGAAGGTTGATCCGATAATGACATGAAGTCCATGGAACCCTGTGGCTACGAAAAAGGTTGAGCCATATACTCCGTCTGCGATTGTAAAGGGCGCTTCGTAGTACTCTATGGTTTGGAGGGCAGTAAAATAAAGCCCAAGTAAGATTGTAAGGGCCAGAGATTGAATGGCTTGTTTACGTTCACCCTCTATTAGGCTGTGGTGTGCTCATGTTACTGTGACTCCAGATGCTAGTAGAACGGCTGTGTTAAGAAGTGGCACTTCAAAGGGGTCTAGGGTTGTAATTCCTGTGGGCGGTCAGCATCCTCCCAGCTCGGGGGTAGGTGCTAGGCTAGAGTGGTAAAAAGCTCAGAAGAAGCCTAGGAAGAAGAATACTTCAGATGTGATAAATAAGATTATCCCATACCGCAAGCCTTTCTGTACTGGGGGAGTGTGATGTCCCTGGAATGTCCCCTCTCGAATTACGTCACGTCACCATTGGTATATTGTAAGGAGTGTAAGAATCAATCCTAGGGTTATTAGGGTAGTTGAGTGGAAGTGAAACCAGATTGCTAATCCGGATGTTAGGAGGAGAGCAGCGATTGCGCCGGTCAAAGGTCATGGGCTTGGATCAACCATATGATATGCATGTGCTTGGTGGGCCATTAAACGTTTTCTTGTAGGTATAGGCTTAGTAGAAGTACAAATACGTAGGCTTGAATTATTGCCACTGCTACTTCTAGGAGTGTTAGGAGGAACAAAACAACAGCGGTAAGGATGGCTACTGTTGGTATCATTGGCAATAAGACAAAGACAGCGGTAGCGATTAACTGGATGAGTAGGTGGCCTGCAGTTAGGTTTGCCGTGAGTCGTACACCCAGGGCTAGCGGGCGGATAAATAGGCTAATTGTCTCGATGATAATTAGTACAGGAATTAGGGGAATTGGTGTACCTTCGGGCAGTAGATGTCCTAGGGCAACTGTTGGTTGATTTCGCATACCAATAATTACCGTAGCAAGTCATAGTGGCACAGCAAATCCCATATTTAAGGACAGCTGAGTGGTTGGGGTAAAAGTGTATGGAAGGAGTCCTAACATGTTGATGGTAATTAAAAATACCATTAAGGAGGCCAGCAGGAGGGCTCACTTATGTCCTCCTACATTTAGGGGTAGTATGAGTTGACTAGTAAATCGATTAATTAGTCATCCTTGAATTGTAATCAGTCGGTTGTTAATTCATCGTGAGGGAGGGGTCGGATAGAGTACTCAGGGGAGGGTAATTGCAACAGCAATTAGGGGTACTCCTAGATAGGATGGGCTCGCGAATTGATCAAAGAAGCTTATTGCCATGGTCAGTCTCAGGATTCAGTTTTGTGTTTTTCAGCGCTCACTGGGGTAGGCTCATTTGGTGAGACGTGATTTAGTACTTTAGTGGGAATGACTGTGAGGAAGATCACTCATGAAAATACTAAGATTGCAAATCAAGGGGCGGGGTTTAATTGGGGCATTTCACTGGGGGTGGTTGGGAAGCACCAATCTTTGGCTTAAAAGGCCAACGCTTTGTCCCATATTTAGCTTCCTAGTGAGGCGTCTTCTAGTATCAAGGATGATCAGTTTTCGAAATGTTCGAGTGGAACGGCTTCTACTACAATGGGCATAAAGCTGTGGTTGGCTCCGCAAATTTCAGAGCATTGCCCGTAGAATACTCCAGGACGGGAGGCAATGAAGGCGGCTTGATTAAGTCGTCCTGGGACCGCATCCATTTTTACGCCTAACGATGGAACAGCTCAAGAGTGCAGTACGTCTTCGGCTGAAACTAGCACACGAATTGGAGATTCCATAGGCACTACCATTCGGTGGTCTGCTTCAAGAAGTCGGAACTGCCCCGGAGTTAGGTCTTGGGTTGGGATCATGTAGGAGTCAAAGCCCAGGTCCTCGTAGTCTGTGTACTCATAGCTTCAGTATCACTGGTGTCCTATGGCTTTAATAGTTAGGTGTGGGTCGTTAATCTCGTCTATAAGGTACAAAATACGTAAGGAGGGGAGAGCGATTAAAATTAGGATGACGGCTGGTAGAACAGTTCATACAATCTCAATTTCTTGAGAGTCTAGGATATACTTGTTGGTGAGTTTGGTTGATACTATTGCAACAATAATGTATAGTACTAAAGTGCTAATTAAGAATACAATTATTAAAGCGTGGTCATGAAAGTGAAGAAGTTCTTCTATAACGGGTGATGCCGCGTCTTGGAATCCTAGCTGTGTGGGATGTGCCATTAAGCTGTATAGCTTAAGACATGCAGGGGTTTAACCTACAATTTCACCTTGACAAAGTGATGTAATTTACGAGTTTTACTAATGTCTTTAGAAGGAAGTGGCAGAGTGGTTATGCGGCTGGCTTGAAACCAGCACATGGGGGTTCAATTCCTCCTTTCCTCGGTTAATTTGATTGGACTTGGACGAATGCGGGTTCTTCAAATGTGTGGTATGGAGGGGGGCACCCGTGCAGTCACTCTACGTTTGTTGCGGTTAACTCCACAGACATTACTTCTCGTTTAGCAGCGAAAGCTTCTCATAGAATAAAGAGGAACATAATTACCGCTACAAGTGAAATGAGGGAGCCGATGGAAGAGACTGTGTTTCATAGGGCATAGGCGTCAGGATAGTCAGAGTATCGTCGTGGCATTCCGGCCAGGCCTAGGAAGTGTTGGGGGAAGAATGTTAAGTTGACGCCAATAAACATTACTCCGAAGTGGATTTTTGTTCATGTGCTGTGTAGGGTGTATCCTGAAAATAGTGGGAATCAGTGGACGAATGCTGCCATAATGGCGAATACGGCACCCATCGATAGTACGTAGTGGAAGTGTGCGACTACATAGTATGTGTCATGTAGAACAATATCTAGTGATGAGTTGGCTAGTACGATTCCGGTTAGTCCACCCACCGTAAATAAGAAGATAAATCCTAGGGCTCATAGTATTGGTGTTTCCCACTTGATTGATCCGCCATGGAGCGTGGCAAGTCAGCTGAATACTTTAACACCTGTTGGAATGGCAATAATCATAGTTGCAGATGTGAAGTAAGCACGGGTGTCTACGTCTATTCCGACAGTGAACATGTGATGGGCTCATACAATAAAGCCTAGAAGGCCGATCGCCATCATAGCCCAGACTATACCCATATAGCCAAAAGGCTCTTTTTTCCCCGCATAGTAGGCTACGACGTGGGAGATAATGCCGAATCCGGGTAAAATAAGAATGTATACTTCTGGGTGACCAAAGAATCAAAATAAGTGCTGGTAGAGGATGGGGTCTCCTCCCCCTGCAGGGTCAAAGAATGTTGTATTTAGGTTTCGGTCTGTTAAGAGCATGGTAATTCCGGCAGCCAGGACAGGCAGAGATAGGAGAAGAAGAACTGCTGTTACAAGTACGGCTCATACGAATAGAGGTGTCTGGTATTGAGAGATGGCTGGGGGTTTCATGTTAATTGTTGTGGTAATAAAATTAATTGCTCCAAGAATTGATGAAACTCCTGCTAGGTGAAGTGAGAAAATAGTCAAGTCTACTGAAGCTCCGGCGTGGGCGAGATTACCCGCAAGTGGGGGGTATACTGTTCACCCCGTCCCGGCTCCGGCCTCGACCCCAGAGGAGGCTAGCAGTAGAAGGAATGAGGGAGGTAGAAGTCAGAAGCTTATGTTGTTTATTCGCGGGAATGCCATGTCAGGGGCCCCAATCATTAGTGGCACAAGTCAGTTTCCAAATCCTCCAATTAGGATAGGCATTACTATAAAGAAGATTATAACAAAGGCGTGGGCGGTAACGATAACATTATAAATTTGATCATCACCGAGAAGGGACCCGGGTTGACTTAATTCGGCTCGGATTAGAAGGCTTAAGGCGGTTCCTACTATTCCGGCTCAGGCACCAAATACAAGATAAAGGGTGCCAATGTCTTTGTGGTTGGTAGAGAAGAATCAGCGCGTGATTGCCACAGGTAGGATGGCCGAGTGCTATAGGCGGTGGGTTGTAGCCCCGAAGACAGAGGTTTAAGTCCTCTTCCTATCATAGCCCTGTGGTGAAGAGCACAGTAGATTGCAAATCTAAAGACGCAGACTAAACCCTGCCGGGGCTTTCTTCCCGCCCTACTTGGTTACGGCGGGAAGGAATAGATGAATGCTCGCTGGCTCGAGCGCTTAGCTGTTAACTAAGAGTTTGTAGGATCGAGGCCTTCTCATCTAGAAAGGCTTTAGCTTAATTAAAGTGTCTGATTTGCATTTAGAAGATGTGGGATAGAGTCCCGCAAGTCTTATCAGGGGCTAGGAGGTTTTCACTCCTGCTTAGAGCTTTGAAGGCTCTTGGTCTGATTGTTATCCTAAGCCCCTAGGTGGCCATTAGTAGGATGGCTGGGGTCAGGGGTAGGAGTCCTAGTGCAATTGTTGTGGAGAGAGCTAGGGGGAGAGTTAGCTGGGTTGATTGGGTTCGTCAAGGAGTGGTTGAGTTAATTGTGTTTGGTGAGATTGTTAGGGTTATTGCGTAACAGAGGCGGAGGTAGAAGTATAGGCTTAGTAGAGCGGCTAAGGCTATGATTGTTGCTGTGAGGGGCAGGTCTTGTTTGGCTAGCTCTTGTAAAATTAACCATTTTGGCATAAACCCTGTCAGAGGGGGCAGGCCTCCCAGTGAAAGTAAAACTAGGGCAGTTGTTGTCGCTAAGATTGGGCTCTTTGATCACGCTGTTGTTAGGGTGCTGATTTTTGTGGCTGATGAGAGCTTTAGCGCTAGGAATGCTGCGGATGTTATAAAGATATATGTCCCTAGGGCAAGAAGTGTTAGTTGTGGGGCGTATTGGAGGACAATGATTATTCATCCTATATGGGCGATTGAGGAGTAGGCCAGGATTTTTCGGAGTTGGGTTTGGTTTAGTCCTCCTCAGCCGCCCACAAGTGTTGATGTTGTTCCTAGCAGTGTTAATAGTACAGGGTCGATGGCTGGGGCTACTTGCATGATTAGCGCGAATGGTGCGAGTTTTTGTCAGGTTGAGAGAATTAGTCCCGTTAGTAGGTCTAGTCCTTGGAGGACTTCTGGTATTCAGAAGTGAACTGGTGCTAGTCCAATCTTAAGCGCTAAGGCAGCAATGATTATTGTGGCTGCAATGGGGTGGGATAGATTATTAATGTCTCATTCTCCAACAAGTCAGGCGTTTGTTGTGCTTGCAAATAAGATCATGGCCGCTGCGGTGGCTTGGGTTAGGAAGTACTTGGTGGTGGCTTCTACTGCTCGTGGGTGGTGGTGTTGGGCTATGAGTGGTAAGATTGCTAGGGTATTAATCTCTAGTCCTATTCAGGCGAGTAGTCAGTGGGAGCTGGCAAAGGTTAGGGTGGTCCCCAGCCCAAGGCTAGATAAGAGGATGGTGAGTACATAGGGGTTCATTGATAGAGGAGGGATTTTAACCGTCATGTCCGGGGTATGGGCCCGAAAGCTTAATTAGCTGACCCTATCTTAGAAAGTAGTGTAGAGGAAGCACCAGGAGTTTTGATCTCCTGAGGATGGGTTCAATCCCCTTTTTTCTAGGAACTGGGGGGACTTTAACCCCCATTAGCCACTCTATCAAAGTGGTCCTTGGGCGTTCAGGCACAGTTCCTGTGGTCACTAGACTTGTGGGGGGAGGCCTGCGAATGCGATGGGCAGGGCGATATGTCAGAGTACCAGGGCTAGTGTCAGGGGGAGGAAGTTTTTTCAGACTAAATGCATTAGTTGGTCATATCGGAAGCGTGGATATGAAGCTCGCACCCATAAGAATACGATAGATAGTAGCGCGGCTTTAATTATTAGATTTGCTGTGGTTAATTCTGGGATGGTTGGAATGTGTGATGCTCCTATAAATAGGACAGCTGAGAGGGTGTTTATTAGTAGAATGTTGGCGTACTCAGCTAGGAAGAATAAGGCGAATGGCCCGCCTGCATATTCTACGTTAAATCCTGATACTAGCTCTGATTCTCCTTCTGTCAGGTCGAAAGGCGCTCGATTTGTCTCTGCTAGGGTGGAGATGTACCATATTGCGGCGAGCGGTCAGGCGGGCACAAGTAGTCAAATGCTTTCTTGGGTAACGTTAAATATCTGTAGTGTGTACCCTCCGGAGAAAATAATTACTGATAGCAGGATTAATCCTAAGCTTACTTCGTATGAGATTGTCTGGGCTACGGCTCGTAGTGCTCCAATTAGTGCGTATTTTGAGTTAGATGCTCATCCGGATCCCAGAATTGAATATACTGCAAGGCTTGAGAGTGCCAAAATAAACAGGACTCCTAGGTTTAAATCAGCTACGGGGTAGGGCATGGGTATGGGCGCTCATAGGGTTATGGCTAGTGTTAGTGCGAGCATGGGGGCTGCTAGAAAGAGAAATGGGGATGAGGTAGATGGGCGGATTGGTTCTTTAATGAATAGTTTTACTCCGTCGGCAATGGGTTGTAGTAGTCCGTAAGGTCCTACAACGTTTGGCCCTTTTCGCAGTTGCATGTACCCTAGGACTTTCCGCTCGATTAGCGTGAGGAAAGCCACCGCTAGCAGGACAGGAACGATGTAGGCCAGGGGGTTAATTAGGTGGGTTATTAGGGTGTTTATCATGAACTAAGGAGAGGATTTGAACCTCTGGCTGAAAGGGCTTAGGCCTTTTGCAATTACCATGCTCTGCCACCTTAGTATGTCCTTATCTTGGGCTATATTTTGGCTCGCCCTTCACTTGATTTAGTTGTCTTCATCAATTAGGGGTGGGGCGTGCCTTAGGCATGGGCCCCCTTTTTCCGGTCCTTTCGTACTAGGAAAAATAGCATTACAGATAGAAACTGACCTGGATTGCTCCGGTCTGAACTCAGATCACGTAGGACTTTAATCGTTGAACAAACGAACCCTTAATAGCGGCTGCACCATTAGGATGTCCTGATCCAACATCGAGGTCGTAAACCCCCTCGTCGATATGGACTCTGGGAGAGGATTGCGCTGTTATCCCTAGGGTAACTTGGTCCGTTGATCGGCCTGTGTGGCCGGATCATGTTTGGTCAGATGTTCTGTGGCTTAGAGGTGTCCCTCTTGACTTTAGGATAATAATCCCGGTCCACTCGGAGGCTATTCTTTCCTCCGTGGTCGCCCCAACCGAAGGTAAGATTCCACTATTCGCTAAGTTCGGGCTTTTTGGTAAGTTGTTTGACGCGATTGGGTCTGTACCTTAAGCTCCAAAGGGTCTTCTCGTCTTGTAGGTATATACCCGCTTCTGCACGGATAGATCAATTTCACTGACTTGAAAGGGGAGACAGTTAAGCCCTCGTTTAGCCATTCATACGGGTCTTCATTTAAAAGACAAGTGATTGCGCTACCTTTGCACGGTCAAAATACCGCGGCCGTTAAACCCATAGTCACTGGGCAGGCTGGACCTCCTATACTTAGATTTTTGCAGGAGGCGATGTTTTTGGTAAACAGGCGAGGCTTATGTTTGCCGAGTTCCTTCCTTTTCTTTTAGTCTTTCCTTTAAATGGCACTCCAGTGTGGGGTTAACGATTGTGGGTTGGGCTGTGGGTTCTTCTTGTTTTCTTTGTTGGTCACATTTCCCTCTTTGATTGGGTTCGTTAATCACTAGTGGTTGGTCCGATCTAGCTTACACTTGTGCTCAGGAGAAGGTTGTCTTCTTGTTACTCATTTTAGCATAGTCTCTTCCATGTTGGCATGGGGGGGCCTAATAAATTTAGGGGAGTGGGATGTGTTATTAGTATGATAAACTTCATTCCGTTTGAGTTTTAACGCTTTCTAATCAGGTGGCTGCTTTTAGGCCCACTGAAACGGTTAGTTTTGTAAAATATGATCCTTATCCTCCTGTTAAGGTTGTATCCTTGGTTGAAGGGGCTGTACCCCCTTCAACTAACTCTCGTGTCTCTCTCTTGTGTCTAGTTTTTGGTATTTACTTGGTTGACTGGAGGGTGTACGAGGCTGAACTTCTATCCACTTCTTAGGCAACCAGCTATCACCAGGTTCGGTAGGTCTGTCACCTCTACCCGGAGCTCTTCCCACTCTTTTGCCACAGAGACGGGTTGGCCCTAAATAGGCTGTCTCGGGGTAGCTCATCTGGTTTCGGGGTTCCAAACTAAAGGTCTCTTTGCTTGGGGGTTCTGGCTAAATCATGATGCAAAAGGTACGAGGTTTAGCCTCTGCTTTTTAGTGCTTATATGGGTTGTTTCACTTCTCTTTCAGCTTTCCCTTGCGGTACTTTCTCTATTGCTTAGGGTTGGCCTTTTCCGTCTCCCGTACTAAGGCGTGAAAATGGTTTGGTTTTGCTTATTTAGGCTTTGTTTAATTATTTATATTACTAGGTTATTTGAGTGTTTAAGCTAGCTGTTTGGCTCAGGGCAATCCAACTTGCATGGATGTCTTCTCAGTGTAAGGGAGATGCTTGTCTGTCTCAGCCATACCCTGGGTTTAATCCAAGTGCACCTTCCGGTACACTTACCATGTTACGACTTGCCTCCCCTCGTTGGTGCTTTGGTGTTAATTACAGCTGGTGCAATTTAACAGGGGAGAGTGACGGGCGGTGTGTACGCGCCTCAGAGCCGGGTTCAAAAGGACTCTCTGTTTCCTTTTTACTACTAAATCCTCCTTCGAGCGGTTTTTCATAGTGCTGTTCGTATTATTCTATGGTAGAAAATGTAGCCCATTTCTTTCCACTTCGTGCGCTACACCTCGACCTGACGTTTTGGGTTGTACCCACTTTGCTTACTGTTAGTCCTTCACAGGGTAAGCTGACGACGGCGGTATATAGGCGGGAATGACTAGAAGTGGTGAGGTTTAACGGGGATTATCGGTTCTAGAACAGGCTCCTCTAGGGGGGTCTAAGGCACCGCCAAGTCCTTTGGGTTTTAAGCTGACGCTCGTAGTACCCTGGCGAATGTCTGTTGTAATTTGACATTTGGGTTTATGACTGAGCATAGTGGGGTATCTAATCCCAGTTTGTTTCTCAGTTTTCGTGGAGTCAGGTGGGCTTAACTAAAGCTACTTTCGTGTTTGGGCTTCGGACACCTAGAAGCGTATAACGGCCAAAGGGCCCTTCGGCTTTATTCTTATGCTCCCTTAACCACCCTTTACGCCGTGTTTATCAACTGGGGCCTCTCGTATAACCGCGGTGGCTGGCACGAGTTTTACCGGCCCTCTTAGCCCTAACTAAGTCAAGTTTTCACTTATGGCTTAATATTTATCACTGCTGAATTCCCTTGGGGGTGTGGCCTGGCAAGGCGTCTTGGGCTAAACTTTGTGCCTGATGCCTGCTCCTCGTCCCCGGGCGGGGGATTAAGGGCATTCTCACGGGGCTGCGGAGACTTGCATGTGTAAATCGAGCTAAAGCTGATAATAAAGTCAGGACCAAGCCTTTGTGCAGGTGGAGCTTTTTAGGGCTCATCTTAGCATCTTCAGTGCTATGCTTTATGTTAAGCTACACCAGC